CAGAAGATGAAGAGGAGCTCGAGCACACAAGTACAAGCTTTAGCTCAACATGTATCTATGTCTGCTCACAAAGCACGAAGAATCATTGATCAGATTCGTGGACATTCCTATGAGAAAACACTTATGTTACTGGAACTCATGCCTTATCGAGCATTTTATCCCATTTTTAAACTGGTTTATTCTGCAGCAGCAAATGCTAGTCACAATAAAAATTTCAACGAAGCTGATTCAGTCATTAGTAAAGCCGAAATCCATGGGGGTACTATCGTGAAAAAGTTCAAACCCCGGGCTAGAGGACGTAGTTATCCAATAGAAAGACTCGCTTGTCATATAATTATTGTATTGAAGGATAGATCTAAAAAGAAAACGGATCAGGATATATTTTTAGAAACAAAAAATGTATGGAGAGATCCTATAATAGAAAGATATATAGAGAAAGAAAGAGAGAGAGAAAAAAAAGATGGGTCAAAAAATAAATCCACTTGGTTTCCGACTTGGGGAAACCCAAAGTCATCGTTCCCTTTGGTTCGCACAACCAAAAAGTTATTACATAGGTCTACAGGAAGATGAAAAAATACGGGATTGTATCAAGATATATTTACAAAAAAATATAAGAATATCCTCAAGTTTCGAAGGAATTGGAATTGCACATATAGAGATTCAAAAAAAAATGGATCTGATCCAGGTCATAATCTATATTGGATTCCAAAACTTGTTAATAGAAGGCCAAACACGAGGAATCAAAGAATTACAGATCAATGTACAAAAGGGGTTTCATTCTGTGAACCGGAGACTTAACATTGCTATTACAAGAGTTGCAAAACCTTATGGACAACCTAATATTCTTGCAGAATATATAGCTCTACAATTAAAGAATCGAGTTTCGTTTCGAAAGGCAATGAAAAAAGCTATTGAATTAACTGAAGAAGCAGACACAAAAGGAATTCAAGTGGAAATTGCAGGGCGTATCGACGGAAAAGAAATTGCACGTGTCGAATGGATCAGAGAAGGTAGGGTTCCCCTACAAACCATTCGAGCTAAAATTGATCATTGTTCCTATCCAGTTCAAACCGCCTATGGAATATTGGGCATCAAAATTTGGATATTTGTAGACGAGAAATAATGGTCCCTCCTTTGCTTGCCATTCTATTCCGCGATAGAACAAAAAATACAAACTATTCCTTTTCACTTCAATAAAAAAAAAAAAATGAAAAATGAGCAATTCTAATTCTATAGGGTTGAATAAAAATTCGATTGACCATTTGGTAGAACTGCTATGCTTAGTGTGTGACTCGTTGGTTTTTTCTTTAGAGTTGGGATTCAAAAAAAAAAAACAGACCAGCCCCTAACTAATAACTATAAGAACTAGTAACCAACTCATTGCTTTGTATTATCGAGATCCAAGGAACCAGTCACTATATGATGTATCGATCATATAGTTGTAACAACTGAAATATTTTTTTTTTCCATAAAGGAAAAGTCCATTTATGGCTTGGAAAGGGAAAGGAAAATAGAAGGATGTGGGTAAATGGAAGGGCGAGAGAAAGAGAGAAGGAGAATCTCCATGATATATGATTCCAATATGTATGGTCTATCAATCACATCATTATCATAAAAAGCAGTGTGATAAAGCATCAATACTGATTCGTCCATAATTAGTAATTAGATGAATAAGGTTCATAAGAAAAACACAAATAATAAAGAGCCTCGAGTCAATAGAGACTGAGGAGATTGGCTCGGGAACGAATTTCATTAGGAGCTCCATTGCATAGTTCAGGCCTAGCCATTAATGAAAAGCTATGGGAACGACGGAACCTGTGACTGCAGAAGATTCTATTAAAAACAAATCCTAATGATTCATTGGGTGGGATGGCGGAATCAACCAGGAACCAATTGATTTATTCTGATAGGTCATAGGTTCAACCTACAAATAAAGAAAGTAAGGAAAGAGTAAATATTCGCCCGCGAAGCCATTATTGGTTATTGGATTGCAATATTTTGACGGATTCGGTAAAGGTCAAGAATTCATTTTCAAAAGAAAGGCATTATCCCATATAAATAGAAATATACGTCTAGCTATATATACAAGATATACAGATTTCTGTGTGACAGATTAAATATCAATAAATCCGTGTATTATTCATTAAATAAATACATGTGCATCTGTAATATTATTGAATCGTTTCATTCGCGAGGAGCTGGATGAGAAGAAACTCTCATGTCCGGTTCTGCAGTAGAGATGGTATTGAGAAAAAACCATCAACTAGAACCCCAAAAGAACCAGATTCCGTAAACAACATAGAGGAAGAATGAAGGGAATATCTTATCGAGGCAATCATATTTGTTTCGGTAAATACGCTCTTCAAGCACTTGAACCCGCTTGGATCACATCTAGACAAATAGAAGCAGGACGACGGGCAATGACACGGTATGCGCGCCGCGGTGGAAAAATATGGGTACGTATATTTCCCGACAAACCCGTTACAGTAAGACCTACCGAAACACGCATGGGTTCGGGGAAAGGATCTCCCGAATATTGGGTATCTGTCGTTAAACCAGGTCGAATACTTTATGAAATGGGCGGAATATCAGAAACTGTAGCCAGAGCAGCTATTGAAATAGCTGCGTCCAAAATGCCTATACGAACTCAATTCATTATCGCGTGATAGGTATTTGAAGGGTATTTGTGATGAAAAATACAATCGCAGATTTTTTTATTTCTGGGAAGACAATATTTCTCTCTTTTTCCTTTGCCCTTTGCATTGAAAGAGCAGATTCAAAAAATGATATGATTCAACCTCAGACCCATTTGAATGTAGCAGACAACAGCGGGGCTCGAGAATTGATGTGTATTCGAATCATAGGAGCTAGTAATCAGCGATATGCTCATATTGGTGACGTTATTGTTGCTGTAATCAAAGAAGCAGTGCCCAATATGCCTCTCGAAAGATCAGAAGTGATCAGAGCTGTAATTGTGCGTACATGTAAAGAACTCAAACGTGACAACGGTATGATAATACGATATGATGACAATGCAGCAGTTGTCATTGATCAAGAAGGAAATCCAAAAGGAACTCGAGTTTTTGGAGCGATCGCTCGGGAATTGAGACAGTTGAGTTTCACTAAAATAGTCTCATTAGCTCCTGAAGTCTTATAAATATATAAATACGAGTAGATGAGACCATAATAGAGTATGGAGTGTAGTAAGGTATCTGAAATAGATCACGTTAGTAGATTGTGTCTCACGCATATACCTTTACTAATTCATAAATAAATAAGAAAAAAAAAAAAGTGGAACATGTTGATTATATCAAAACTGTGAGGCACCAAGAATTCTAGTTCGTCATGGGTAGGGACACTATTGCCGATATAATAACTTCTATAAGAAATGCTAACATGGATAAAAAGGGAACGGTTCGAATAACATTTACTAATATCACCGAAAACATTGTTAAAATACTTCTACGAGAAGGGTTTATTGAAAACGTTAGGAAACATCGGGAAAACAACAAATATTTTTTGGTTTCAACCCTGCGACATAGAAGGAATAGGAAGGGAACATATCGAAATATTTTAAAGCGTATCAGTCGACCCGGTCTACGAATCTATTCCAACTATCAACGAATTCCTAGGATTTTAGGTGGAATGGGTATCGTAATTCTTTCTACTTCTCGAGGTATAATGACAGATCGAGAAGCTCGACTAGAAGGAATTGGGGGAGAAATTTTGTATTATATATGGTGATCCTTCTGGTATCCGAATTTGATCCGTAACTTGCTATTTGGAAAAAGAGAGGAAAGACGGATTGTCTACTATCACTCCTCCTCCATTAGTTGATACTTCAAGGGGGTTACCTGGAATGAAAGAACAAAAATTAATTCACGAAGGTTTAATTACTGAATCACTTCCCAATGGTATGTTCCGAGTTCGTTTAGATAATGAGGATCTGATTCTAGGTTATGTTTCGGGGAGGATCCGACGGAGTTTTATACGGATACTACCAGGAGATAGAGTAAAAATCGAAGTAAGTCGTTATGATTCAACTAGGGGACGTATAATTTATAGACTTCGCAACAAAGATTCGAATGATTAGGTGGCTTTTATTTGAATTTAAGCATTCCTTTCATGGGGATACAATTCGAGGTTCAAAATTTCAAGAGACTTATTTTCTTCCAAGGAGTATATTCGGCATTAAGGAATGACAAATATGAAAATAAGGGCCTCCATTCGTAAAATTTGTGAAAAATGTCGACTGATCCGTAGGCGGGGGCGAATTATAGTAATTTGTTCCAATCCGAGACATAAACAGAGACAGGGGTAATCTTTCTAAAAAGGGACTTTCTAAACGGCCCGATGTGCAAATCAAATAAAGGATCTGTTTTGACATGAAATGGATATATCCGTATATCTCTGACTCATATTTATGAGATGATAAAATATGACAAAACCTATACCAAGAATTGGTTCACGTAAGAATGGATGTAGAATACAAAAGGGAGTTATTCATGTTCAAGCGAGTTTCAACAATACCATTGTGACTGTTACAGATGTAATAGGTCGGGTGGTTTCTTGGTCCTCCGCGGGTACTTGTGGATTCAGAGGCACAAGAAGAGGGACACCATTTGCTGCTCAAACCGCAGCAGGAAATGCTATTCGTACAGTAATGGATCAGGGCATGCAACGAGCAGAAGTCATGATAAAAGGCCCTGGTCTCGGAAGAGATGCAGCATTACGAGCCATTCGCAGAAGTGGTATACTATTAAGTTTCGTACGTGACGTAACCCCTATGCCACATAATGGATGTAGGCCCCCTAAAAAAAGACGTGTGTAGAAATAAGAATTGAATGGATTTCAAGAGAAATAAATGATTCAATGATCTGCAATAATATTAGTATGGTTCGAGAAGAAGTAGCAGTATCCACTCGGACACTACAGTGGAAGTGTGTTGAATCAAGAACAGACAGTAAGCGTCTTTATTATGGCCGTTTCGTTCTGTCCCC